ATGGTTGATCCAATCTGACCGATTCACCCTCTGAAACAAGAAGTTCTGGTCCTGGGGGGATAATATTAACCACTTGTCGCCCGTCCGCATTTGTTATGTTTATTTCATATCCCCCTTTTTCTTTTCGGATTATTTTGCTTACTATGCCTGCTGTTGTAGCATTATAAACTGTATTGTTACTCCTGCTCCCGTCGGGATAAATCTGACCCCTTCCTCTGTTCCCACCTATGTAGATAGGATATTTTAAGAAGTGAACATCTTTTTTATTAGTCGGGTCAGGGGCAAGAATAGGAAAGACTATTTCGGTATATTTCTGACCGGGGACGGGTCCTATCACAAGAATATTTTTTTTATTAGGGCGATAGCTCTGAAAAGAAAAATTACCTATCTTTTCTTTCATCTCAGGAGAAATACGATCGGCAGGGGCTAATTCAAAACCCTCTGGTAAAATAAGAACAGCCCCCACATTCAAACCCCCTTTTTTACCATTAGCAAGAACCTGTTTCAATTGTATATCATAAGGAATTCGAACAACTGCTTCAAATACAGTATCCGGAAGTACCGCCTGCGGAACCTCAATATCCACGGGCTTATTAGCTAAATGGCAATTGGCGCATACAATACGCCCCGTCGCTTCTCGTGGATTTTCATAACCTTGCTGTGCAAAAACGGGATATGCTTCTGAAATGTCCGGACGGGTTATGATATATATTAGAAGCGATATGGAAATAGAACGAGTAATCTGTTCCTTTATCCAAGAAAAGGTGTTTCTATTTTCCATGGTCCAATAGTTGATTCAAAAGTTTCTACAATTACAATAAGGGGGGTAAGTCACTAGTATAGTTTCCTATCCACGATTCTGTTAGTTACTTAACTAATTCTACTGGGGAATAATATAAATTATCGGATGAATCCCGAAGATGGTTAAAAATAGAAAACGTAAGTACGATTTTCAATACTTTGTTTATGTACAACTACAAAATAACCAAAATAACAAGGGCTCTAATTTTATTAGATTAATATCAGTGGATTTTTTTTATCAGCCATTCATTGAATGATAAATAATTACAAGTGACGGAGATACTCGATTTAAATAACGAAAAATCAAATATTTAAAAGTTGTATCGAGAATGACTGGAAGAGTGGAAACAAGACCAGATAGAATTTGATCATTATGAACAAATCCAAAATCTTTGTAGACAGAGCCAATCAGTAATTCCCAACCGTGGGGCGAATGAAATCCGATACATAAGTCAGTTAATAATAAAATAGAAAAAGCTTTGACTGTATCGCTTAAGTTATATAGGAATTTCTGGGACCACGAGTTAAGAATACCAAGTTCTTCATTACCAATGATAGAATACCCACTTAGAATAACAAAACATATTATATTTGTCGAGAAGTTCAAAATCGTCTGAATATGATCCTCATTGTGTATCTTAATTAGTTGGATCGTTTCTTGTTGGATTCCTATACGAAGCTTGTGTAGACGTATTTCTGAGTATTCGTCGATCAATTCGTCGAAGACGAACAGTTCCTCCAATTCTATGAATTTTTCTAGAATACTCTTTTCTTGAATCTCATTCAAACAAATTTCGGATTGACCGGTATGCCACAAATTAGTAACCCAATATTCCAGACTTTTTTTAAATGAGAGAGAAAGCCACCAGGGTAAAAATACTATAGATGCAAGATATACTAGAGGTGGGAATACTTTCCTTTTTGCCATTTTTTCCTCTGTGAATTGTTAATCAACCAACTCCACTCGTCCACTTTATGCGATTAAATGTTTCTTTCACCTATGAGTTCTATATTCTATACAAGGTATGGAACTTATGAATCTCTTTTATTTAGTATTTAGTTTAGGATTTTTTGGTTAGTCTTTGAATCTAGAAAGAATAGAGAAATTGACTAAGAATCCACTTCGAATAAAGAAATACTAAAAAATATTGGGAAACAATATCTGAATCAGAAAAGGAGGGGATTCCTGTGTTTTTATCTCCTGATAAAGCGGGAATCTACCAGTTATCAAAATACTTCAATTGGTACACGCAAGAAATAGGCCAATTCAGTAGCTTTTTGTTCAATTTCTCTTGGAGTCAAATTATCATCAATGCGCGTTAAGGGAATGGCCCCCCATCCTCGGATGTCTATATAAAGAACACGACGAACATAAATACTCTCTTTAACTTCTATTCTAATGGATTGAATATCTTTTATAAAGAATCGACGTAATATGCGACGATTTTTTCCAGGGAATCCCCAACGAAAAATACACATTACGCCTTCCTTTCTATCGAATCGATCATAACCACTACCTACATTCCAAAAAATTGTGCACCACAAATAGGAACTAATAAAGAGACCTGCGAGTCCGTAGAAAGACATCACGATCCCTTGCGAAAAAAAAATGATTGGATGAGAAGGAAAAAAGGATATCAAATTTTGTCCAAGGTAACTGGACGTTCCAACCAATAAGAATCCGAATGAACCTAAAAAAAGGATAAAGGCCCAGCAGAAATTACTTATTTTTCTAGACCCCGCGATAAGTTCTATCCATATATGTTCTGATCGCCAACTCATACTCGATCCGATTGTATTTTATTGGAATTGAGAGACTACCCTCAAATGAATTTGACTTTACTTTTTTATTTTTATTTACGAAATAACTCTCATCAACTAGCACTGGTTTGGTATGAACCTTAGGAATAAGTCATCAAATTGGTTAGATCTAAAAAACTAGCATACCTCAGGAAATCCCACTATACACCTAAATACACAAATCTTCCATTCCCAATTTGAGCCATCTAGTGATTCAGATCACGGATAGAATATATATATTCTATAAATGAATATCTGTTTTATGATACAAATCTAAGTTTTGAAACAATTTGAGGGTATAGATATAGGGTCACCTCGAATCTAAAGAATCTTGTTTTTTTGAACATGAAAAGATAAAGAAGCCATTGCAATTGCCGGAAATACTAGGCCTACTAAAGGCACAAAAATAGAGGGAAAACTGAAAGTTGTCATAGAATGGGTACCTCAATTTATTGTTTGTACCTGTTATGTTATTGTTTATAAATTCAATATATCTTATAATAATTATAATTTATAAAATTAGAAAAGAATGAAAATAATAAATTCAAATGAAGCTCATTATTATGACTGTAATAACTCATTTAATACTCAATTTAAATTATTAAGACAACATAACTATAAATCGAAGTATCTAAATATTTAAGTGAGTGTCTAGAACAAGAACAAGAAATGTAGAACTAAGTATTTGTCTTTTCATCTTGTCTTCGAATTTAAATTTACTAAAAAAATAAAGAATTTCTTACAGATTATCGAATACTTCATTAGAATACGAACCAACAGGTATTTTTAGCTAAAACAGGATTTTCGGGAAATAGAAATAAAAAACTTTTTGTTTTGAAGAATTACGCCTTGTTTGTCTAATTTTATGAAAGGGGGAATTCCATCTTTTTATAGAGATTTTAATCATAAATAGAGATAAGGGGGAGTTATACACAACTTTTGCTTCTTTATACAATATACAATTTGATCTTATGCAACGAAAGACAATTCTCCTTTTTTTGATTCTGATAAACTAACTACCCATTTGCTACAAATAATTGAGCTTAGTGCTCTATTTTATTTCGTCTCTATTCCATTTTGATTCAAAGGAAAGAAAGCGTGGAACTTAAATAACTCACTCAAAACGCTTTTTAAAAGATTACGTGATACGATTAGGTCAAATAAGCCCTTCTCAAATAAATATTCAGCTGATTGCGAACCCTCGGGTACTGTTTTATTCAATGTTTGTTCAATTACCCTTTTACCCGCAAATGCAATGTAGGCGTCGGGTTCAGCAATAATGATATCACCCAACATACCAAAACTAGCCGTCACTCCACCAGTAGTAGGAGATGTAAGGATTGATACATAAAACAACTTTTTATTTGATTGATAATCATATAAAGCAGACGATATTTTAGCCATTTGCATCAAGCTCAAACTTCCCTCTTGCATGCGCGCCCCCCCGGAAGCACACACTATAACAAGAGGCAGAAATTGATTGGTAGCATACTCAATCAAACGGGTAATTTTTTCCCCAACTACGGATCCCATACTACCCCCCATAAATTGAAAATCCATAACCCCAACCGCTACGGGAATGTCATTTATGTAGCCTATGCCTGTTTGAATAGCCTCAGTTAATCCTGTATTTCTTTGATAAGAATCAATACGATCCTTATAAGGTTCCTCCTCCGAATGAAATTCAATGGGATCCAGAGAGACCATGTCTTCATCCATAGGATCCCAGGTACCGGGATCGATCGAAAGCTCAATTCTATCTGAACTACTCATTTTCAAATGATATCCACATTGTTCACAAATATTCATTTTTGATTTCAAAAATTTCTTATAATTTAATCCACAACAACTTTCGCATTGAACCCACAAATGCCTATATTTTTGAGTTACGTCGAGATCATTAGAACTTTCTCCTGTAGTTAAATCACTATCCTTCGTGCAGATTTGTATACCCAAACCCTCTTTTTCACTATTATTTCTACTTTCACCACAAATGGCCCTATAAATGTAACTCTCACTTACTGTCGAAGTATGGATACAGATTTGAGACTGAAGATAACTGCCGATGCAATTAGAAATATGATTATTCCAATTATATTGAGTATCAGACATGTAACTAGAATTCTGATAACTATAAAAAGAACTAGAAAGTTCATTCAGAAAAGAATGATTGTTGTCAATCTTAAAAATTTGATTTTGGATATCAAAATATATTGAATAATTGTTTCCGTTACTATCCTTAACTAAAAAGGTGTCATCGGGGATGAAATTCCGAATATCCTTTTCGCCTAATAAAAAATCAGCATTACTATACGGAGAATCATCACGACTCCCCCAAGTCTGAATATTTTTCGGTGTATCTTTTCGATGCGAATCTTCACTTTTACTGGTATTTTCAC